ATAAACGAATTTTTGTTCGACGTCTCCGAGCTATATATCCTCGTCTAACTCTGGTCATTGAATCAAATTAAACTTTAATGAATAACTAATTGATTTCTTTTCTTTCAGTCATCCTCTTATCCCCCTCTAGTTAATTAATACCAAAACGGATTATTCCGATATATAAAATATAAATTCCAATGGCTTTTGCTACTATGACCTTCCCAACCACGATTTTTTATTCTTTCCGGGTATTTTATTTTACCCAGAAAGAATAAATTCTAGCGATAAAAAAAAATAGTGGGTTCCATCGTTTCTATGGTTACTTCGTAAACGGTGAGGTCCTCTCTATACACCGGAGCCTTTTCTTTCATTTAACCAAATGTTATTGTGAACTTGTATAGTTCACACTCCTTAGTTTAGCTCTACCAATCAGTAATAGTTCTTTTCACAAAAGGGTTATCCATACAGTGACGGCATTTAATTATGAAAGTTGGCTAGGTAGCTGACCTTGTTAGTCCGTTCTTTCAAGAATAGGAACATAACCTTTTTGCTTCTTATAGTACTATTTCCTCCGCTTAATAGATAACTATTTGCTACCAATGGGGAATTACTTCTCATCTCAAACTGAGGTGATTGGATTTGCACCAATGGAAACCATAAATTTCATACACAAAAATATAGGTAGATGATGGATCTTTAGCTTTATAGATAGTAAATAACGTTTTTCCATCCTATCTATCTTTATTCCTTGGTACTGGTGATTGGTACTTGAAAAATTGCTGCATTTATTTTATTTTGTTTGAACTCATGATCTAAACGAGTCGCACATACACCCGAGTACATGTTCCCCGTCGTTGAGGGCACCCCCTAAGTGCGGGAGATTTCGTGATATTTCGTATTGGCTGTCTTGTGTTTCTAATAAGTTGTTTAATTGTCGGCATATCATACATATATATAATAAAATAGGTTGGTTTAGATCGATCTTAACCTGATTTATTGATGATTATGAATTATTTACATTCAATATCAAATCACGGAAAAATAGAATTATGGAGGGAATCGTAGATTTAGGCGAAATCCCCAGTGGTTTCATTTTCGACCGCTACAAGATCAACAATGCCATGAGCTTGGGCTTCTGTTGCTGACATAAAAACATCTCTCTCCATGTCTTCGGATATAACCCATAAAGGGTTACCTGTTCTTTGTACATAAACCTTTGTGAGGGTTTCGCGAAGTCTGAGTAGTTCTTCCGCTTCCAAGATAAATTCCCCTGCTTGTGCCTCATAAAAAGAACTCGCAGGTTGGTGAATCATAACCCTGATAATATAATATTGATCTAACATCATGCATGAACGGTTCTTCTATCTTGAAGAATTGGATTAAAGTAAGGACTAAAAAAAAAAAGAAAAAAAAAATAGAATTGAACGACGGACCGTACAGGCACCTTTTGCGCATTGCATACGGCTCTGCAATGGAATTTCCCCTTTCCCCCTTCTATTCTATCGAAGAAAAAAAAAAGAATCCATCCGACCTAGATTGTTGAATGATCCATTTACCACCCTTCCTTTCATTCATATTGTAATGTAAAAAAAAATACTATGATGGTTCTGTTGCTTTCTATATTTATCTCGTCTGTGATTTAGCAATCCCAAAGTTTCTTTTTGATACGATCAAATAAGCAAAAATTATCTTTTTTTTTTTTCATACTCTTTTCTTCGTAAGAGAAATATCAGAAAAAGGCTTCTGGTGTGGAAGAAAATGGTTTGTGACGCTGAAATGTACTCCCGACATAGAAGATCAAGTCGGAAATAATCTTTTTTCATACTACTATCTCGATAAAAAATATCGTGTTAGGAAAAACAATAATAGTTTGTTCATATCGAACTCGAAGTGCCATGCTATTATTACCTATTATTCATATTCAATATGGCGAAGGCATAGTCTTCTTCTTCTTTTTTTTTCAAATAAAAACTCATTGGCGCCAAGCATGGGGGAATGCTAGACGTTTGGTAATTTCTCCTCCGACCAGAATGAAGGATCCCATTGAAGCCGCTAATCCCATGCATATTGTATGTACATCGGGCGAAACAAATTGCATAGTATCATAAATAGCGATTCCTGGTATTACCCATCCCCCAGGGGAGTTTATAAACAAATAAAGATCCTTAGTATCATCTTCTATACTGAGATATACCATGAGACCAACAAGTTGATTTGAGATCTCGCTATCAACTTCTTGGCCTAAAAAAAGTAATCTTTCTCGATAAAGTCGGTTGATTAGGACAAAATTATATACCTTTTGAACCGTACGTGCATCTTTGGATGCATACGGTTCAAAAAAATTGCGAAAATAAAGAATCAATGTGTCGATTCCAATCCTATCTCTTTTTTTTTAAGAGATTTCTTCTTTTCTAATGAAGGGGTTTTTTCTTCCATAAAAAAAAAGAATTTACTGAACTTATTTAATTAACCTCTCATTGATGTATTGTTTCGTCGAGATTTAAATCACGATGTCATTTTCTTGTTCCTGAATGGGCCCTTTGAATTCTTTTAGGTTCATGTTCTACTCCGGGGAAAGATCTATCCGAATTCTAGTTGTACATATAGGACAAATGATCTCAGTACCACTTCTTTTTGCTACGACTTTTTTTCAATTCGTTTCATGCCCCCCAAAAACGATTCGATGTATTTATTATAATGGTTGACATGGCAGTTTAAGAGTGCCTCTCTAATTAAATAAATAAAATATAAGAATCTTCTATGCATAGCTACAAGCGGTAATTCTACATATATTACTATTACCCATTTGGTATTTTATGAGCAGAGCCTGGATACTCCATTTTTTTTAGTCCAAGTTAACCATAAATTCTTCTAATTAAGAATATTGCTCCTCAATCTAAATTAATCTAATTTAACTTCACGCTACGCATGATTGATTCTTCAATCAATACAATATTTCTTGGGCGAAACAGAGGATATCTCGATCGGGGGAGAAAATGGGGAAATCCCATATGACCCAATATGTCTGACAAGTCGCACTATACGTCAACCCAAACTGCATCTTCCTCTCCAGGACTCCGAAAAGGTACTTTTGGAACACCAATGGGCATTAAATTAAAGAAAAAATTTAAGTACTATACTTCACTTTAATATGGAAACGTAAGAATGAGTTTATTGTCTTCATCATTTTTTTTTCTATTTTTTCTACTTTTACTTTATACAATACACAAATTCGAACACAAATTCGAAGGTTTTTAGAGAAAGACAGAATTAATAAATAAAAATCTTAATGAAGAGATAGATCGTTCGAATAATAAAAAAGTATCCATACATTCATTCCCCCAAAACAGGACTAATGCTCCCATTGCGTATTGGTACTTATCGGGTATAGAATAGATCTGCTTCTCTTTGTTCTTACGAACAGAATTCAGCCGTTATTTTCAACGGAATACAATAAAAAGTAACCTTTTCTCATACAGAATTCGCTGAAAAGGTTAGGTAAATAGTATAAGTCTATTGCAATGCGATAAAGTTACATAGTGTCTATTTTTCTTTGAGAAAGGGGTATTTCCATGGGTTTGCCTTGGTATCGTGTTCATACTGTCGTATTGAATGATCCCGGCCGATTGCTTTCTGTCCATATAATGCATACGGCTCTAGTTTCTGGTTGGGCCGGTTCGATGGCTCTATACGAATTGGCGGTTTTTGATCCCTCTGACCCCGTTCTTGATCCAATGTGGAGACAAGGTATGTTCGTTATACCCTTCATGACTCGTTTAGGAATAACCAATTCATGGGGTGGTTGGAGTATTTCGGGAGGAACTGTAACGAATTCGGGTATTTGGAGCTATGAAGGCGTGGCAGGAGCACATATTGTGTTTTCTGGCTTGTGTTTTTTGGCGGCCATCTGGCATTGGGTGTATTGGGACTTAGAAATATTCTGTGATGAACGTACGGGAAAACCTTCTTTGGATTTGCCCAAAATCTTTGGAATTCATTTATTTCTCTCAGGAGTGGCTTGCTTTGGCTTTGGCGCATTTCATGTAACAGGCTTATATGGTCCTGGAATATGGGTGTCTGATCCTTATGGACTAACTGGAAAAGTACAATCTGTAAGTCCAGCGTGGGGCGCGGAAGGTTTTGATCCTTTTGTTCCCGGCGGAATCGCCTCTCATCATATTGCAGCAGGTACACTGGGCATATTAGCAGGCCTATTCCATCTTAGTGTCCGTCCGCCTCAACGTCTCTACAAAGGATTACGTATGGGCAATATTGAAACTGTACTTTCTAGTAGTATCGCTGCTGTTTTTTTTGCAGCTTTTGTTGTTGCTGGAACTATGTGGTATGGTTCAGCAACAACCCCAATCGAGTTATTTGGTCCCACTCGTTATCAGTGGGATCAGGGATACTTCCAGCAAGAGATATATCGAAGAGTTGGTGCCGGACTAGCTGAAAATCTAAGTTTATCGGAAGCTTGGTCTAAAATTCCTGAAAAATTAGCCTTTTATGATTACATTGGTAATAATCCGGCAAAAGGGGGATTATTCAGAGCGGGCTCGATGGATAGCGGGGATGGAATAGCTGTTGGATGGTTAGGACATCCCGTCTTTAGAGATAAAGAAGGGCGCGAGCTTTTTGTACGTCGTATGCCTACTTTTTTTGAAACATTCCCGGTAGTTTTAGTAGATGGAGATGGAATTGTTCGGGCAGATGTTCCTTTTCGAAGGGCAGAATCGAAGTATAGTGTTGAACAAGTAGGTGTAACTGTTGAGTTCTATGGTGGCGAACTCAATGGAGTCAATTATAGCGATCCTGCTACTGTGAAAAAATATGCTAGGCGCGCACAATTAGGCGAAATTTTTGAATTAGACCGGGCTACTTTGAAATCTGATGGTGTTTTTCGTAGTAGTCCAAGGGGTTGGTTCACTTTTGGGCATGCTTCGTTTGCTTTGCTTTTCTTTTTTGGACATATTTGGCATGGCGCTAGAACCTTGTTTAGAGATGTTTTTGCTGGTATTGATCCGGATTTGGATGCTCAAGTGGAATTTGGAGCATTCCAAAAACTTGGAGATCCAACTACAAAGAGACAAGTAGTTTGATACAAGACTGCTCTGGCATCTTTATCCTCTATCTCTATTTTTTTCTCGGGTACCCGAGAAAAAAATAGAGACTTGAATCAACTTCTTTTCGTTGATTCTTTCCCCTCTTTTTTTATGGTATGGTAAATGATCCCACTCAAACGAATAGATGTGAAAGCTATAATTGTAAACCACGATCGAATCTATGGAAGCATTGGTTTATACATTCCTTTTAGTCTCGACTTTAGGGATAATTTTTTTCGCTATCTTTTTTCGAGAACCACCTAAGGTTCCGACTAAAAAATAATGAAATAATTTTTCATTATATCAACTGAAGTAATGGGCCCCCATATCAGGAGGCTCATTACTTCAACGAGTCTAGTCCCCGTGTTCCTCGAATGGATCTCTTAGTTGTTGAGAGGGTTGCCCAAAAGCGGTATATAAGGCGTACCCCGTAAAGCTTACAAGTAAACCTGATATGAAGATGGCGACTAGGGTTGCTGTTTCCATTTTTAGAAAATTTCAAGATCACAATGAATCTACGATAAGATCGTTTATTTATTTACAATTACAACGGAATAGTATACAAAGTCAACTGATCTCAACCAATGATTAAATAGGATTTATGGCTACACAAACCGTTGAGGGTAGTTCTAGATCTAGGCCAAGACAAACTACTGTAGGGAGTTTATTGAAACCATTGAATTCGGAATATGGTAAAGTAGCTCCGGGCTGGGGGACTACACCACTTATGGGAGTTGCAATGGCTCTATTTGCAATATTCCTATCTATTATTTTGGAAATTTATAATTCTTCCGTTTTACTGGATGGAATTTCAATGAGTTAGGTTCATAAGAACTATGAAGCTCTAGTTTTTCAATCAAAAAAATTTTTATTTAAAACTTGGATTTATAGACCTTTTTGGTAGTTCGACTGTGGTATTTCTTTTTTCGGTATTTCCGGAATATGAGCGTGTGACTTGTTATAATTGATCCTATTGATAATACAGAGAACGACCCTGTCATCTCTATTAAGATGATTCTACCCCGTCGGATATTTATTCTAATATCTGGAACACGGAATATTATAGAAAAAATTAAGAAAATAAATATTCTAACTATGATTCATACCTATTATTTAGACCTCGCAACCGGACTAAAAAAAAAATTCAGATGGGTATTTCCTAAATTAAATAATTTTGATTTCTTTAGACTTATTCAATTAATTTTATCTGAAGAACAACTTCTTTCTCTAGATTTTGTTGAGTCATTACATCCACTCATTGAAATTGAATAAGTGATGATCAAATGGTTTTTACTCAAAGAACCCTTTTATTTAGCTTGGGATTAAATCATCGTGGTTCTTGTATGAATCTGAGGTTTTAATTGATTTATAGGGTCTTAACAAGGGAATTCCTATCAACAGTAAAACAAAAGTCGACCCGCATTACGCACAAAAAACAACAAATTAAATAACAAAAACAAACAAAAATAGGAAAGAGAAGATTCAAGAGGCCTGGAACGATTAATATAAAGAAAGGTGTACGAGCTAACTTGATATTTTTGGCATTAGCATCACAAAGAAGAGATTTCGGATTTTTTTTACTTCCTATCTTTGGGACAAATTGAATCGAGCAGCTAAGAAGTTTTTAACTTTCTATTGCATATCTGTCGAAATCGGTATTTGTGTGTTTCTGTTTGAGCCGTACGAGATGAAATTCTCATATACGGTTCTCAGGGGGGGGGGGTGCTCTCGGATTCCCTATCTCAATAAAGTATATGATTGGTTCGAGGAACGTCTCGAGATTCAAGCGATTGCAGATGATATAACTAGTAAATATGTTCCTCCTCATGTCAACATATTTTATTGTCTAGGAGGAATCACGCTTACTTGTTTTTTAGTACAAGTAGCTACGGGTTTTGCTATGACTTTTTACTATCGTCCAACTGTTACGGAGGCCTTTTCCTCTGTTCAATACATAATGACTGAAGCCAACTTTGGTTGGTTAATTCGATCAGTTCATCGATGGTCAGCAAGTATGATGGTTCTAATGATGATTCTGCACGTATTTCGTGTGTATCTTACAGGTGGGTTTAAAAAACCTCGTGAATTAACTTGGGTTACAGGTGTGGTTCTGGCTGTATTGACTGCATCTTTTGGTGTAACTGGTTATTCCTTACCTCGGGACCAAATTGGTTATTGGGCAGTAAAAATTGTGACAGGCGTGCCTGACGCTATTCCTATAATAGGATCTCCTTTGGTAGAGTTATTACGCGGAAGTGCTAGTGTGGGTCAATCTACCTTGACTCGTTTTTATAGTTTACACACTTTTGTATTGCCTCTTCTTACTGCCGTATTTATGTTAATGCACTTCCTAATGATACGTAAGCAAGGTATTTCGGGTCCTTTATAGCTTTATTTTATAGAGTATAGAGAAAACAGATCATAGATATTTGTAATTTCTGATATATCGTATCGGGAAGGAACAATAGTATTTCATTGCTACAAATATGTATTATTGAAAAAATAAGACATGTTTTTTGATACTTCTCTTCAACTCCGAAGTATTTTAGTTCTTATTTGATAAGAATAGTTGAAGTGGATTCTCCGAAGAGAGGATGGATGGATTATGGGAGTGTGTGACTTGAACTATTGATTGGGCCATGCCGATATATTATTTTATCCGCCACGTTGGAATTCACAACCAAACGTGTCTCCGCATCCAACCACCACGTAAATCCCCCTATGTAGCATAGGATAGGCCGGTTCGCTTGAGGAGAATCTTTTCTATGATCATGCCCGAATTATGTCATGCATGAACAGGCTCCGTAAGATCCTGTAGAATAAGTGATGTGGCACGATCCAATGTTTTATCTATCCCACTTACTTATTTATAGTATGGAAATGCATTCATTTCCTCTGCATCGACCTCGATCTATAATATGATACTATCGGAGTGAAATAAGGGATCTAAGGAAGAACAGAGGCTAGACTTTATTAGTAACAAGTAAAGACTTTGTATGTAAGAAAATCGAGATGTTGTGGGGAAAAAAATGAATCAAATCAAAAAGACATGAGACAGTCCAAAAAGCCCTTGATTATGATCAAATTTTAAGCCTACTTGGATATTGAGCATTTATCTGTAAGAACTAAATTATTTGCACTGAATATGAATAGGTGCAACTTCGGAAATGGGATCTAGTAAATCCTTTCTTACTTACATAAAGTCATTCTATTTTATATGTGTGGATATGTATTAAATATAGATTTTCTATCAATCTATTTCTGTAATTCTTTTGAATCTTGCTCGAGCCGGATGATGAAAAATTATCATGTCCGGTTCTTTCGGGGGATGGATCCATAAGAATTCACCTATCCCAATAACAAAGAAACCTGACTTGAATGATCCTGTATTAAGAGCTAAATTGGCCAAAGGGATGGGGCATAATTATTATGGAGAACCCGCATGGCCCAATGATCTTTTATATATTTTTCCGGTAGTAATTCTAGGTACTATTGCATGTAATGTCGGCTTAGCAGTCCTAGAACCATCAATGATTGGTGAACCGGCAGATCCATTTGCAACTCCTTTGGAAATATTGCCCGAATGGTACTTTTTTCCTGTATTTCAAATACTCCGCACAGTACCCAATAAATTATTGGGTGTTCTTTTAATGGTTTCAGTACCAACAGGATTATTAACAGTACCCTTTTTGGAGAATGTTAATAAATTCCAAAATCCATTTCGTCGTCCAGTAGCTACAACAGTCTTTTTGATCGGTACCGCAGTAGCTCTTTGGTTAGGTATTGGAGCAACATTACCTATTGATAAATCTCTAACTTTAGGTCTTTTTCAAATTGATTCAACTGTGAAATACCACGATGTAGGTATCTAGGGAATAGTCGCTTCTAAAGTGAATCTTCCCTAGATACATTAATTTTATTATGATCTATTTCACGAAAATACGGATTGCGTGTCGAAGATCAAAAATGAAGTTTTTTTTTTTATAATAAAAAAAGAATATGAAATAATTTCTTTAAAATGAAAACTTATTCTTAGGTAAATTGATTGCGAAATGTTTCTGTAGAGTGTCCAATATCCGTTTTACATCTTCTGTACGAAAATATTCAATTCTCATAAGATCCTCCTGACTGTTACTCAAAAGGTCCAATAATGTATGTATATTGGACTTTTTGAGACAATTATAGGTCCTAGGAGATAGTTCTAATTGGTCAATAAAAATACATTTCAATGGAATTCCTTTTTTGTTTTTCCTTAGCTTAGTTAATCCATTTTGAAAGGTAAAAGGAGGTAGAGTAAACCTGTTTTTATTTTCCTCGAAATGAATGCTCCTTTCCTCCGCATGCAGAAAAGGAATAAAGAAATTAATCAAATTACGAGAAGCTTCATAAAGTGCTTCCTTAGGAGTTAAACTTCCATTCGTCCATATTTCTAGAAAAAGTATTTCTTGTTTTTCAGTTCCATTTCCATAAGAATGAATACTATGATTCGCATTTCGAACAGGCATGGATACAGCATCTATAGGATAACTTCTGTTTTGAGAGTTATTTGTGGGGTTTATACGGTATCCACGATCTCTATTGATTTGTAATCCAATACGCAAATCAATTGGTTCTGTCAGGTTAGCTATATGCTGTGTTGCGTCAACTATTTCCACGGAAGGCGGTGAGATGATATCTTGAGCGGTTACGTATCTAGGACCCCTAACGCAAATGGATGCGTCTCTAACTCCATACAGATTACTTCTCAATACAATTTCTTTCAAATTTATTAAAATTTCATGTACCGATTCCTCAATACCTACTATCGTAGAATATTCATGTGGCACCTTCTCAGATTTAGCACGTGTGATACATGTTCCTTCTATTTCTCCAAGTAAAGCCCTTCGCATGGCAATACCTATGGTATCGGCTTGCCCTTTCATGAGCGGGGACAGAATGAAACGACCATAATAAAGACGCATACTGTCTACTCTTGATTCAACACATTTCCACTGTAGTGTTCGAGTGGATCCTGCTATTTCCTCTCGAACCATACTAATATTATTATTTGATCAGATCATTGAATCGTTTATTTCTCTTGAAATCCATTTCATTCTTTTTTTTTACACACGTCTTTTTTTGGGAGGTCTACATCCATTATGCGGCATAGGTGTTACATCACGTACGAAACTTAATAGTATACCACTTCTACGAATAGCCCGTAATGCTGCGTCTCTTCCGAGACCGGGACCTTTTATCATAACTTCTGCTCGTTGCATACCCTGATCTACTACAGTACGAATAGCATCTAAAGCGGCTGCTTGCGCAGCATAGGGTGTTCCCCTTCTTGTGCCTTTGAATCCAGAAGTACCGGCGGAGGCCCAAGAAACCACTCGACCTCGTACATCTGTAACAGTTACAATGGTATTGTTGAAACTGGCTTGAACATGAATAACTCCTTTTGGTATTCTACGTTCAGTCTTACGTAAACTAATACGCCCATTCCTACGCGAACCAATTCTTTGTATAGGTTTTGCCATATTTTATCATCTCATAAATATGAATCAGAAATATATAGAAAGATACGGAGATATCCATTTCATGTTAAAACAAATCTTTTATTTTTACATAACTCCTCTTTGAGAAACTTTAGAAAGATTATCCTTGTCTCTGTTTATGTCTCGGATTGGAACAAATCACTATAATTCGTCCGCGCCTACGGATCAGTCGACATTTTTCACAAATTTTACGAACGGAAGCCCTTATTTTCATATTTCTCACTCCTTACTTTTATTTTTAATCCATTCCTTGGAAGAAAATAAGTCTCTTGTTTTTTTTTTTTTTGCTTCAAATTGTATCTTTGATGAAAGGGATGTTTTCAAAAAGAATCTATCTAATCGTTCGAATCTTTGTTCCGAAGTCTATAAATTATACGTCCCCTGGTTGAATAATATTGCCTTATTTCTATTTTGATTCTATTCCCCGGCAGTGTTCGTATCAAACTGCGTCGGATCCTCCCCGAAATAGAACCTAGAATTAGATCTTCATTATATAAACGAATTCGGAGAGCATACCATTGGGAAATGATTCAGTAATTAAACCTTCATGAATCCTTTTTTTTTTCATTCCGGGCAACCTCCTTGAAGTATCAACTAATGGAGGAAGAGTTATATAACTCACCTTTCCTCTCTATTTCACAAATAGGAAGTTAGAGAGAAAATGAGGATACCGGAGGAGGATCACCATATATAACACAAAATTTCTCCTCCAATTTTTTCTAGTCTAGCTTCTCGATCTGTCATTATGCCTCGAGAAGTGGAAAGAATTACAATTCCCATCCCACCTAAAATCTTAGGAATTTTTTTATAGTTGGAATAAATTCGTAGACCGGGTCGACTGATACGTTTTAAAATAGTTCTATATATTCCTTTCCTAGTTCTTCTATGGCGCAAGGTTGAAACCAAGAAATTTTTATTACTTTCCTGATGTTTCCGAACATTTTCAATAAAACCCTCTCGTAGGAGTATTTTAACAATGTTTTCGGTGATATTTGTGGATACTATTCGAACCGTTCCATTTTTACTCATGTCAGCATTTCTTATAGAAGTTATTATATCAGCAATAGCGTCTCTGCCCATGACGAATTATAATTATTGGTGCTTCCTAATTTTGATATAATCAACATGTTTTTTTATTTGATTCAAAGTATTCATTATTGAATGAAATTTGAAATTTATTATGAAATTCATTATTAAATTATTAAAAGTATATGCGTGAGACACAATCTATTAATTGGGTTTATTTCAGATATCCTACTAGAACAATATTATAGTTTGATCTATGACTATGAGTCTTTATAATACCTCGGGAGCTAATGAAACTATTTTAGTAAAATTCAACTGTCTCAATTCCCGAGCAATCGCACCAAAAACTCGAGTTCCTTTTGGATTTCCTTCTTGATCAATGACAACCGCTGCATTGTCATCATATCGTATTATCATACCGTTGTCACGTTTGAGTTCTTTACATGTACGTACAATTACAGCTCTTATTACTTCTGATCTTTCTAGAGGCATATTGGGCACTGCTTCCTTAATTACAGCAACAATAACGTCACCAATATGAGCATATCTATGATTACCAGCTCCTATGATTCGAATACACATTAATTCTCGAGCTCCACTGTTATCTGCTACATTCAAAAGGGTCTGAGGTTGAATCATATCATTTTTATTTGAATTTATTATTTCAATGCAAAGAATGAGGAAAAAGAAGAAATAGTATTTGTCTAGAAATAAAGAAACTCGTGATTGTTTTTTCATCCCTTTTTTTATATTTAGTTCTACATCCCTATCCTGAAATAACAAATTGAGTTTTTATAGGCATTTTGCACGCAGCTATTGAAATTGCTGCTCTGGCTACAGTTTCTGAGACTCCGCCCATTTCATAAAGTATTCGACCGGGTTTAACAACAGATACCCAATATTCGGGAGATCCCTTTCCCGACCCCATACGTGTTTCTGCGGGCCTTACTGTAATAGGTTTATCGGGAAAAACACGTACCCATATTTTTCCACCACGACGTGCATATCGTGTCATTGCTCTTCGTCCTGCTTCTATTTGTCTAGCGGTAATCCAAGCGGGTTCAAGTGCCTGAAGAGCATATCTGCCGAAACAAATATGATTACCCCGGCAAGATATTCCTTTCATTCTTCCTCTATGTTGCTTACGAAATCTGGTTCTTTTGGGGTTATAGTTGATGGTTTTTTCCCACCTCTACTACAGAACCGGACATGAGAGTTTCTTCTCATCCAGCTCCTCACGAATGAAAGGATTCGATAATATTACAGATGCACATGTATTTAATGACTAATACATTAAACTAAGTAATGGGATTTATTGATATTATATTTCATTTATTAGATAAGAATATTAGATAAGAAGCTGTATATACAGTTAGATTTGTCTATTTATAGATATAGATAATGTTTCTTTTTTATACCGTATTCTTATTTTTTTTTTTTACTTTTCTTTTAGTAAATTATTGAATCAAGACAATATTGGAATCCAATAAATAAGAAATAAGGGTTTCGCGGGCGAATATCGACTCTTTCCTTTTCCTGCTTTATTCGTAGGATCAATCCACGACCTCTCAAAGTAAAAAAATTTGTTCTTGGTTTATTCCGCCATCCTGCCTGCTCAATCATTTGGATTCTTTTAAATAGAATCCTATATAGTCACAGGTTTCGTCGTTCCTATAGCTTCTCCATTAATGATTAGGCCCGAACTCTGCAATGGAGCTCTCAACAAAATCTGTTCCCGAGTCAATCTCCTCAGTTTCTATTAACCCGAAGCTCTTTATTATTTATATATCATTTATTATTTATATATCAATCGATACAATATTGTTTAATATTAAAACAATATGAAATTAATGCTTTATTACACTGCCTTTTATTTATATGAGGTAATTCATAGACCATACATATTGGAATCATATATCATTGATATTTTTGTTCTCTCTTTCTATCACCTTTCCATTTATCTGCATCCCTTTCTTTTTTTTTATTTCAAATCCACAATCGGATTTGTTTGTTATGGAACAATTTCAGTTGTTACAATTATATGATTGATCCAGTCATATAGTGACTGTTTTTGGGATCTCGACAATATGAAGCAATAAGTTAGTTATTAGTTTTTAATTTATTTTTATATAGTAGTTGTAGTTATTGAGTTAATACTAGGGGTCAGTCTTTTTTTGATCCTACTAAAAACTCTAAAGAAAAAACTAACGAGTCACACACTAAGCATAGCAATTATATAAAAAATTGGTTAATTTCTTTTTTATTCAACCTTATAGAATTAGAATTGTTTCTTTTTGTTTGATTTAACAGAAAAATAGAAAAAGTTTCTAGTTTTTTGTTCTATATACCACTATATTACTGGATAGAATGACAAGATAAATAAAGGTCTATTATTCTTCATCCACAAATATCCAAATTTTGAGGCCTAGTACTCCATGGATAGTTCGAATTGTATAGGAACAATGATCAATTTTAGCGCGAATTGTTTGTAGAGGAACTCTACCTTCTCTGATCCATTCGACACGTGCAATTTCTTTTCCGTCAATACGTCCTGCAATTTGTATTTGAATTCCTTTTGTATCTGTTTGTTCAGTTAATTCAATAGCTCTTTTCATTGCTTTTCGAAACGAAACTCGATTTCTTAATTGAGAAGCCATATATTCTGCAAGAATATTGGGGTCTCCATAAGGTTTTTCTATTCGTGTGATAGCAATGTTGATTCTTCGGTTCACAGAACGAAATTCTTTTTGTACATTCATCTGTAATTCTTCGATTCCTCGTGTTCGGCCCTCTATTAATAAATTTGGGAATCCAATATGTATTATGACCTGGATTAAATCAATTCTTTTTTGAATTTCTATACGCGCAATTCCAATTCCTTCGAAACCTGAGGATATTCTCTTATTTTTTTGTACATAGTTCTTGATACAATTCCGTATTTTCTCATCTTCTTGTAGACCTACAGAAAAATTTTTTGGTTGTGCGAACCAAAAGGAATGATGATTTTGGGTTGTACCAAGTCTGAAACCAAGCGGATTTATTTTTTGTCCCATATTTTTGAGTATATTATCTTTTCATCTATTTTTTTCTAAATAGGAATCTAAATCTTAAATTAATCGAAAGATAATTTTGATTTATCTTTTAATACAATTGTTATATGACAAGTGGGTCTTTTTATCGGATAACTACGTCCTCGAGCTCTAGGCCTTAATTTTTTCACAAAAGGCCCTCCATTGACTTCGGCTTTACTAATGAATAAATCGGTTTCGTTCAAACCCATATTATGGCTAGCGTTTGCTGCTGCGGAATAAACCAATTTTAAAATGGGATAAGATGCTCGATAAGGCATAAGT